AATGAAGTGCCTGATTAAAGGGCTACCTTGATAGGGTAAATTAAGTAATTTTAATTACCTTCATTAGATATTACATAAGATAGAATTAAACTATCACCTTTAGTATCAAAAACTAACGTGCATCATACACCTTAATATAAAAAGGTAAGCTAATTAAGCTAATGGGTTCATACCCCATTTATAGAGGTATTAATCCTCTCCTTTTTAATGACCAACAACTCTACAAAACTTCTTTTCCTATCAATATTAATGATAGGAACGATCCTGTCCATTTCATCAAACTCTTGATTCGGAGTTTGAATAGGACTAGAGATCAACTTACTTTCATTTATTCCCATATTAGCAAATAATAAGAATATAATAATGAACGAATCATCAATTAAATATTTTATTGTGCAAGCAATAGCATCAACAATATTATTATTCTCTATTTTATTAATTCAAATAAAATATCCAATAAGATGAGAAATAGAATTGATCCCTTCAATAATAGTTAGATCTAGATTATTATTAAAAATTGGTGCAGCTCCCTTTCATTTTTGATTTCCAGAAGTTATAGGAACATCAACATGAATAAATTGTTTAACACTAATAACATGACAAAAAATTGCCCCAATAATAGTTCTATCATACTGTATTCAACAAAGAAAATTTATATTTGTCATTATTATTTCAAGAATTATTATTGGAGCATTAGGGGGATTAAATCAAACATCATTACGTCAACTTTTAGCATATTCATCAATTAGTCACTTAGGATGAATAATTAGATCTTTAATAGTAAGAGAAAATATATGGGAAATATACTTTATCATCTATTCACTACTAAGAATTATTATAATTCTGCTATTTAAACAAATAAATTTATTTTTTCTTAATCAAATTTATTCATCAACAAATATAAAAACAGAAATTAAATTTGTAATATTTTTATCTCTTCTTTCATTAGGAGGTTTACCACCTTTTCTAGGATTTTTACCAAAATGGATTATTATACAATCTCTAGTAGAAAATAATATAATAATCATAATAACAATTATGATTATATTAACAATAATTACACTCTATTATTATATACGAATTAGATTTTCAGCTCTTATTTTATCTTATACAGAAAATTCATGATCAATTAATAACATATTAAACCAACCAAGAGTTATTTTAACAATAACAGTAATAATTTCAACTTTAGGTCTAATATCAACATCAATATTAGTTTATTTATACTAAGGACTTAAGTTAAATAAACTAATAACCTTCAAAGTTATAATTAAAAGAATATCTTTTAGGCCTTAGTAAAATTATTTACACCTCTAGAATTGCAGTCTAAAATCATAATTGAATATAAAGCCAATAATAATGATAAGAGAGAAAAATTCTCATAAATAGATTTACAGTCTATCACCTATTATTCAGTCACCTTACCGCAAAAATGATTATTCTCAACAAACCATAAGGATATTGGTACTTTATATTTTATATTTGGAGCATGAGCTGGAATAGTAGGAACTTCAATAAGAATAATTATTCGAGCAGAACTAGGCCAACCAGGATCATTAATTGGTGATGATCAAATTTATAATGTAATCATTACAGCACATGCATTTGTAATAATTTTCTTTATAGTTATACCTATTATAATTGGAGGATTTGGTAATTGATTAGTACCATTAATAATTGGAGCACCTGATATAGCATTTCCACGAATAAATAATATAAGTTTTTGACTTTTACCTCCTTCATTAACCCTACTCCTTAGATCTTCTATAGTGGATAGTGGAGCTGGGACTGGATGAACAGTTTACCCTCCACTTGCTGGAGCAATCGCTCATGGAGGAGCATCAGTTGATTTAGCAATCTTTTCGTTACATCTAGCTGGTGTATCATCAATTCTAGGTGCAGTTAATTTTATTACAACAGCAATTAATATACGATCAGAAAGTATAACATTAGATCAAACACCATTATTTGTTTGATCAGTAGCTATTACAGCTTTACTTTTATTATTATCACTTCCAGTATTAGCAGGAGCTATTACAATATTATTAACAGATCGAAATTTAAATACATCATTTTTTGATCCTGCGGGAGGGGGTGATCCTATTTTATATCAACACTTATTTTGATTCTTTGGACATCCAGAAGTTTATATTTTAATTCTTCCTGGATTTGGTATTATTTCACATATTGTATGTCAAGAAAGTGGAAAAATTGAATCATTTGGAACATTAGGTATAATTTATGCAATATTATCAATTGGACTAATAGGATTTATTGTATGAGCACATCATATATTTACAGTAGGAATAGATGTAGATACACGAGCATATTTTACATCAGCAACAATAATTATTGCTGTACCAACTGGAATTAAGGTATTTAGTTGATTAGCTACACTTTATGGAACTAAATTCAAATTTAATCCACCTTTATTATGAGCACTAGGATTTATTTTTTTATTTACAATTGGTGGTTTAACAGGATTAGTTTTAGCAAATTCATCACTTGATATTATTTTACATGATACTTATTATGTTGTAGCACACTTTCATTATGTATTATCTATAGGAGCAGTATTTGCAATTATAGGAGGAGTAATTCAATGATACCCTTTATTTACTGGATTATTAATAAATAATACATGATTAAAAATTCAATTTACAATTATATTTATTGGAGTAAATTTAACATTTTTTCCTCAACATTTCCTAGGATTAGCAGGAATACCACGACGATACTCAGATTATCCTGATGCATATACATCATGAAATGTAGTTTCAAGTATTGGATCAATAATTTCAATTGTAGGAATTATTATATTTATTTTAATTATATGAGAAAGTATAATTACAAATCGAGTAATTTTATTTAGATCTAATATAAGTAGATCAACAGAATGACTTCAAAATAATCCCCCAGCAGAACATAGATATTCAGAATTACCATTAATTTCTAGATTCTAATATGGCAGATTAGTGCAGTAGATTTAAGCTCTACAAATAAAGGTTTGACCTTTTATTAGAAATTTATGGCAACATGATCAAATTTATCATTACAAGATAGAGCTTCACCTTTAATAGAACAATTATCATTTTTTCATGATCATACAATAGTAGTATTATTAATAATTACTATTATTGTAGGATATACACTTAGATATATATTAATTATTTCTTTTACAAGACGAAATATACTTCATGGACATTTAATTGAAACTATCTGGACTGCACTTCCAGCTATTACATTAATCTTTATTGCATTACCATCACTACGATTACTTTATTTACTTGATGATTCAGTTGATGCAATAATTACAATTAAAACAATTGGACGTCAATGATATTGAAGTTATGAATATTCTGATTTTGTAGATGTTGAATTTGATACATATATAACACCAGAAAATGATTTAAAAATTAATGAATTTCGACTACTTGATGTTGATAATCGAACAATTTTACCTATAAATACTGAAGTACGAGTATTAACAAGAGCATCAGATGTACTTCATTCATGAACAGTACCAGCATTAGGAATCAAAATTGATGCAACACCAGGACGATTAAATCAAGGAACATTTACAATAAATCGTCCTGGATTATTCTTCGGACAATGCTCTGAAATTTGTGGAGTAAATCATAGATTTATACCAATCGTAATTGAAAGAACTTCAGTTAATATATTTATTAAATGATTATCTAAAATAATCTAAGGAGTTAGTTAAAAAATAACATTAGAATGTCAATCTAAAATAACTAATTATTAGTACACCTTGATCATCAGATGACTGAAAGTAAGTAATGGTCTCTTAAACCAAATAATAGTAAATTAACAAATACTTCTGATGAGGAATAGAATCTAAATCCCTCAAATATCACCTTTAATATGATTTTCACTATTTATTATATTTTCTATTGTATTAATTTTATTTAATCAAATAAACTTTTTCTCATTTAAACCAATAATTATAAAAAGAGAAGAAAAAAGAAAAATTAAAAATATAAACTTAAATTGAAAATGATAACAAATTTATTCTCAACATTCGATCCATCAACTAATCTATTTAATTTATCATTAAATTGAACTAGAACATTTATAGGATTATTATTAATTCCAACCTTATTTTGATTAACTCCATCACGAATTAATATTATATGAAACAAATTAAATTTAACTCTTCATAATGAATTTAAAACATTATTAGGACCAAATTCATTTAATGGAACAACATTTATTTTTATTTCAATTTTTATTATAATATTATTTAATAACTTTATAGGATTATTCCCATATATTTTTACTAGAACTAGTCATTTAGCAATAACATTTACAATTGCATTACCAATATGATTAAGATTCATATTATTTGGATGAATCAATCATACAAATCATATATTTACACATTTAGTACCTCAAGGTACTCCACCAGCACTTATATCATTTATAGTTTTAATTGAAACAATTAGAAATGTAATTCGTCCTGGAACATTAGCAGTACGATTAGCAGCTAATATAATTGCAGGACATTTATTATTAACTCTTCTTGGAAATACAGGACCATCAATAGCAATAAATTTAATTTCACTATTAATTTTTGGACAAATAATATTATTAATTCTAGAATCAGCAGTAGCTATAATTCAAGCTTATGTATTCTCTATTTTAAGAACTCTTTATTCTAGAGAAGTATATTAACATATGTTAACAATACACTCAAACCACCCATTTCACTTAGTAGATTATAGACCTTGACCATTAACAGGAGCAATTGGAGCAATAGTAATAGTATCAGGATTAACTAAATGATTTCATTTATTTAATATTAATCTATTTATAATTGGAATAGGAATTACTTTACTTACAATAATTCAATGATGACGAGATGTAATCCGAGAAGGAACATATCAAGGATTACATACAGGATTTGTATCAATCGGACTACGATGAGGTATAATTTTATTTATTGCATCTGAAGTATTATTTTTTATATCATTCTTCTGAGCTTTTTTTAGAAGAAGACTAGCACCAACTATTGAATTAGGTATATTATGACCTCCAATAGGAATCCAACCTTTTAATCCAATACAAATTCCATTACTTAATACAGCTATTCTTCTTGCATCAGGAGTAACTGTAACTTGAGCTCATCATAGAATTATAGAATCTAACCATACACAAGCACTTCAAAGATTATTTTTTACAGTATTACTAGGGATTTATTTTACTATACTTCAAGCATATGAATATTGAGAAGCACCTTTTACTATTGCTGATGCAGTTTATGGATCAACATTTTTTATTGCAACAGGATTCCATGGATTACATGTAATTATTGGAACAATATTTCTTTTAACATGCTTAATACGACATTCAATAAATCAATTCTCACCTAATCACCATTTTGGATTTGAAGCAGCTGCATGATATTGACATTTTGTAGATGTAGTATGATTATTTTTATATATTTCAATCTACTGATGAGGTAGATAATTGTTTTTCTAGTATAAATAGTACATTTAACTTCCAATTAAAAAGCTTGATTATTAATCAAGAAAAACAATTTTAATTTTATCAACAGGAGGTTTTATTAGATTTATTGTACCTATAATTGTTATAATTCTTGCAACAATCCTATCAAAAAAATTAATTAATGATCGAGAAAAAAGATCACCATTTGAATGTGGATTTGACCCTAAAAGTTCTGCTCGAATACCTTTCTCAATTCGATTTTTCTTAATTGCAGTAATCTTTTTAATTTTTGATGTAGAAATTGCATTAATTTTACCAATTGTAATTATTTTTAAAACATCAAATATTATAATCTGAACAATATCAACAATATTTTTTATCCTAGTTTTAATAGGAGGACTATATCACGAATGAAATCAAGGAGCTCTTCAATGAGCAGATTAAGGGTTATAGTTAAATATAACATTTGGGTTGCATTCAAAAAGTATTGATTAATCAATTAACCTTAAAAATAAGAAGTGAAAAATCACAGTCAGTTTCGACCTGAAAAAATGGTATTTATTACCCTTATTTATTAATTGAAGCCAAAATAAGAGGCGTATTACTGTTAATAATATTATTGAACTATAAGTTCCAATTAAGGAAATGTAAAGCCAATATTAAAGCTGCTAACTTTATATATTAGCGGTTTAACTCCGTTAACATTTCTATTTATATAGTTTAAATAAAACATTACATTTTCACTGTAAAAACAATATTTTATATATTTATAAATATACCTAAAAATAAAAATATTTCCTTAACATCTTCAGTGTTAAACTCTAATAATAAGCTATTTAGGTATTATAAAGAAAATAATATAATTAAAATAAATATTCAAAAAATAAAAGTTAAAAGATAAATTTTAAAATTAGAATCATATCAACTTTGAATATAATTAATTATATAAATAAATAAAGTATATAAACCCTGACCACCTAATATTTCACCTCAACCATAATCAAAAGACTTTGATGAATAATAACCAAATTTTAAAGGCAAATAACTAATAAACTTAGTTGAAAGAAAAGGTATAAATCACATAGAACCTAAAAATCTAACAAAAGATAATATATTAAATGAAAATAAATTATGAGAAAAATTTGATTTAGAAATTAAATAACCAAAATAAGAACCTAAAATAACAACAGTAATAGTTAAAAACTTTAAATAAAATGGTAAAACAATTATATAAGGAATAGGAAAAATCAATCAAGAAAGTAAACTACCACCAAAAACAGAAACAAATAATAAAGTAATTATTCCAAAAGAAATATAAAAACCCTTATCATCAAAAGAAAAACTAGAATAAAAATTATTATCGCCTGATATAGAATAATAAAATAAACGAAAAGAATAAGAAGCAGTTAAACCCGTAGAAAAAAAATATAAAAAAAAGATTAAACAATTAATTCATCTTAAACAAACTATTTCAAGAATTAAATCCTTTGAATAAAATCCAGCTAAAAAAGGCATACCACATAAAGATAAACTAGAAACATTAAAACAAACAGAAGTTAAAGGTATAAAATTAACAATTGAACCTATAAAACGAATATTCTGGGAATCCTTTAAATTATGAATTATTGAACCTGCACATATAAATAATAACGCCTTAAATAAAGCGTGAGCTAATAAATGAAAAAAAGCAAGTTTTGGATAACCTATAGATAAAATTCTTATTATTAAACCAAGTTGTCTTAAAGTAGATAAAGCAATAATCTTTTTTAAATCAAATTCAAAATTTGCTCCAACACCAGCTATAAATATAGTTAAGCAACCAATCAATAATAAAAATCAACTACAATTATAAATTTCAAGTATAGGTCTAAATCGAATTAATAAATAAACACCAGCAGTTACTAAAGTAGAAGAATGAACTAAAGCAGAAACAGGGGTAGGAGCTGCTATAGCTGCTGGAAGTCAAGAAGAAAAAGGAATCTCTTTTTTTTTTGTTATTGCAGCTAAAACAATTAATATTGTAATAATCTTTATTTCAAAAGAATTTAAAATAAAATCATAATAATAAATATAATTTCAACTACCAAAATTTAATATTCAAGCAATAGAAATTAAAATAGAAACATCTCCAATACGATTAGATAAAGCAGTTAATATTCCAGCACTATAAGACTTTACATTCTGATAATAAATTACTAAACAATAAGAAACTAATCCTAATCCATCTCAACCTAATAAAATTCTAATTAAATTTGGACTAATAATTAAAAATCCTATTGAAAGAATAAATATTAAAACAATAATAATAAAACGATCAATATTTTTCTCACCAGATATATAATCCTCTCTATAATAAATAACTAAAGAAGAAATATATATAACAAAAGATATAAAAATTAAAGACATTCAATCTAAAATTAAAGTTATAACAACTATAGAACCATTTAAATTAAAAAGCTCCCACTCAATAAAGATTCTATAATCAATTATTAAATAATAAATTCCTAAAATAAAAATTAAAGTTCTTATAAAAAATAAAGAAAAAAAACTTAAAGAACAAATAGAAAATAATTTCACGGCCTAAGATGAAAAAATTCATATCATTGATTCCACAAAACAATATTTTAATTAAAATACTTAAGCAAAATTAAATAAAAAAATACTCACCCTTTAAACATAAAATATTTAAAGGAAATCAATGTAAAAATAAAAGATGATATTCACGTAAATAACCAAGAGAACATGTATAAACACCAGCAAAATAAGAACCGTGCTGAGAATAAGAATATATATACAAAGTATAAACAGCTCTAAAAAAAAATAAAAAAATTAAAACTAAAAATCTAAAAGAAGATCATGATATAATTCTATTTAATAAACTTAATTCACCAACCAAATTTAATGAAGGAGGAGCTGCTATATTACAAGAACTCAAAAGAAATCATCAAAGAGCTATTCTAGGTATAAGATTAATTATTCCCTTATTAATTAATAATCTTCGGCTTCCTAAACGTTCATAAATAATATTTGATAAACAAAATAAACCAGAAGAACATAAACCATGACCAATTATTAAAGATAAAGACCCTATACAACCTCATCAATCAATAGTTATTAAACCCCCAATTACCATTTTTATATGAGCAACAGAAGAATAAGCAATTAAAGACTTTAAATCAACTTGACGAAAACAAATAAATTTAACAATTACTCCCCCTGACAAACTTAAAGATAATCAAAAATAATTAAACTTTAAACCTAAAAAAGAAATAACCTTTATTACTCGAAAAATTCCATAACCTCCTAGCTTTAATAAAACACCAGCAAGAATTATTTTACCAGAAATAGGTGCCTCAACATGAGCCTTAGGTAATCATAAATGAACTAAAAATATAGGTATCTTAACTAAAAAAGCCAAAATTATAAAAATATAAAACATAAAATAATAAGAACCAAAATCAAATAATAAAGGAAAATATAAAGTATTAATATAAGAATAAATTTTAAATAAAACTAATAATAATGGTAATCTAGCAAATAAAGTATAAAAAATTAAATAAATACCCGCTTGAAGACGTTCAGGCTGATAACCCCAACCTAAAATTAAAAGTAAAGTAGGAACCAATCTAGCTTCAAAAAAAATATAAAAAGATAATAATCTTAAACTAGAAAAAGAACAATACAATATAATTAAAAGAAATAAAACTATAAAAATAAAAAAATTTGAATGATAAGAAGAAAAATAAACAGAACTTCTAGCTGTAATTATTAAAGAACAAACTCAAAAACTTAATAAAATTAAACTAAAAGAAAAATAATCAATTCCAAAATAATATCTAATTATATTTAAATCACAATATGAATAAACACAAATTATAAAAACAAAACTAGACAAAAATATTAAAGAATGAACCAACCATCAAGAATTATTTAATAAACAAAGAGGGGTTAAAAAAACAATTATTAACAAATATTTTAACATAAAGATAATCTAAAAGAATTAAAAAAATCATTACCATGAGAACGAATTATAGAAACTAAAATTGATAAACCTAAAGCACCTTCACAAACAGAAAAAACTAAAAAAATAATAGGAAAAAAATAATTATAATCAAATTCAATAAGAAAAATAACAATTAATAAAAATAAAGAAAGAACAATATATTCTAATCTTAATAAAACCATTAATAAATGTTTACGCTTAGAAGAAAAAACATAAATACCAGCAAAATAAATCAATAAAGAAGTAAAAATAGAAAATATAAACATTAGTTTTAATAGTTTAAAAAAAACGTCGGTCTTGTAAACCGAAAATATGATCTGCCCCCACTTTTAAAACTTCAGGAATAGAAACTTTCTATCCTTGGTCCCCAAAACCAATATTTTTAATAAAACTAACTCCTGAAATGATTAAAATAATAATTATAGCTCTATCTAATGTAATTAATATTAATTTTATTAAATTAAATCATCCAATATCAATAATACTTTTTATTATTTTACAAACCTTTTTTATTGGATTAATAAGTGGAACAATAATAGAAAGATTTTGATTATCATATATTTTATTCCTTACATTTCTTGGGGGAATATTAGTTTTATTTATTTATATTACAAGAATTGCATCAAATGAAATATTTCAACCAAAATCAATAATTATAATCATTTCGTTTATTTTATGAATTGTTATTATAATAATTTTAATTTTTTTAGATATAATAATATTTATAGACTTTTTTAAGAATACAGAAACTATAAATATTAATAATTTAATTAATTATCAAGAAATAACATTCTCATTAGAAAAATTATATAATAATCCAACATTTATTATTACAATAATAATAATAATTTATTTATTTTTAGCATTATTAGCAGTAGTAAAAATTACTAATATTAATCAAGGGCCTATTCGTAAGATAAGATAAATACTAATGAATAAACCAATTCGATTAAAACATCCTTTAATTAAAATTATTAATAATTCTTTAATTGATTTACCAGCACCAACAAATATTTCATTTTGATGAAATTTTGGTTCATTATTAGGATTATGTTTAGTAATTCAAATTATAACAGGATTATTTTTAGCTATACATTATACATCAAATATTGAAATAGCATTTAGAAGAGTAGTTCATATTTGTCGAGATGTAAATAATGGATGAATTATTCGAACCATTCACGCTAATGGAGCATCAATATTTTTTATTTGTATTTATTTACATGTTGGACGAGGAATTTATTATGGATCATATATATATATACATACTTGAATAATTGGAACAATTATTTTATTTTTAGTTATAGCAACAGCATTTATAGGATATGTTTTACCATGAGGACAAATATCATTTTGAGGGGCAACAGTAATTACTAATTTATTATCAGCAATTCCTTATTTAGGAACAGATTTAGTTCAATGAGTATGAGGAGGATTTGCTGTTGATAATGCAACATTAAATCGATTTTTTACCTTTCATTTTGTTTTACCATTTATTATTGCTGCTATAGCAGCAATTCATTTGTTTTTTCTTCACCAAACAGGGTCTAATAATCCATTAGGACTTGATGGAAATATTGAAAAAATTCCATTTCATCCTTATTTTACATTTAAGGATTCAATTACATTTATTTTTATAACATCATTATTAATTATATTATGTTTAATTAATCCATACTTATTAGGAGATCCAGATAATTTCGTGCCAGCAAATCCTTTAGTAACACCAGTTCATATTCAACCTGAATGATATTTTTTATTCGCATATGCAATTTTACGATCAATTCCTAATAAACTTGGTGGAGTTATTGCATTATTTTTATCAATTAGAATCTTAATAATTCTTCCATTTTATAATAAAACACCATTTCGAGGAATTCAATTTTATCCAATTAATCAAATTATATTTTGAATTATAGTAATTATTGTAATTTTATTAACATGAATTGGAAAACGACCTGTTGAAGAACCTTATATTATAACAGGACAAATTTTAACAGTTTTATATTTTATTTATTTCTTAATTAATATTCATATTGCAAATATATGAGATAAATTAATTAAATAATTAATTAGTTAATTAGCTTAGGAAAAGCATATGTTTTGAAAACATAAAATTAGAAGTTTAACTCTTCTATTAACTTTTCTTAAAAAATTTCACTAAATAATTGAAATTAATAAAATTTTTAAACCAATAAAAAAAATAAAGAAATTTAAAGATAATGGTAAAAAACTTTTTCAAGCTAAATATATTAATTTATCATAACGAAAACGGGGTAAAGTTCCACGAACTCAAATAAAAGAAAAAATTACAATAGTAAGCTTAATAAAAAATATAAAAGAATAAAAATCACCCCCTAAAAAAATTAATGTCAAAAACATTCTTATAAAAATAATTCTTGCATATTCAGCTAAAAAAATTAAAGTAAAACCACCAGCACCGTATTCAATATTAAACCCAGATACTAGTTCAGATTCACCTTCAGCAAAATCAAAAGGAGTACGATTTGTCTCTGCTAAACAAGAAGCAAAACATGCTAAAAATAAAGGAAAAGAAATAATAATAAATCAACAATAAATTTGATAACTTATAAAATTTAATATATTAAATCTTCCAATTAAAATAATTAAAGATATTAAAATTAAAGCTAATCTTACTTCATAAGAAATAGTTTGAGCAACAGAACGTATAGAACCTAATAAAGAATAATTTGAATTTGATGATCAACCAGCAATTATTACAGTATATACACCTAATCTAGTACAACATAAAAAAAATAAAAAACCATAAGAAAATGAACATATATAAGTTAAATAAGGAAAAATAATTCAAATAATTAAAGAAATTATTAAATTAAATACAGGAGAAAAATAATATAATAAATAATTTGATAAAATAGGAATTGGTTGCTCCTTACAAATTAATTTTAAAGCATCACTTAATGGTTGAGGAATACCAGCAAAACCAACCTTATTAGGACCTTTTCGAATTTGAATATATCCTAATACCTTTCGTTCTAATAAAGTTAAAAAAGCAACACTAATCAAAACACAAATTAATAATAAAAGAAAATTTAAAATAAACATAAATAAATCATAAAATATCAATACTATTTGTAAAATAAATCTACATTAATGAATTCTAAATTCAACACATTAATCTGTCAAAATAGTAAATATTAATTTTAATCAATAAATAAAAAATATTTTAATTACATGGTCCTTTCGTACTAATGTAAATAATTTAAACTTAAGATAGAAACCGACCTGGCTTACGCCGGTCTGAACTCAGATCATGTAAGAATTTAAAGGTCGAACAGACCTAATTATTGGGCTACTGCACCCAAAATTATTCTTAATCCAACATCGAGGTCGCAATCTGCTTTGTCAATATGAGCTCTCAAAAACAATTACGCTGTTATCCCTAAGGTAACTAAATCTTATGATCATAAATTATGGATCATATTAAACATAAATTAATGATTTTAGAATGAAGAGTTTATTTATTCTTCATGTCACCCCAACAAAACATTATCTTTAAATATAAAAAAATTAACTAAAAATTATATAAAAATAAAATGTTAAGCTCTATAGGGTCTTCTCGTCTTAAAGAAAAATTTAAGCCTTTTAACTTAAAAGTTAAATTCAATAATTTAAAAAGAGACAGATGATTTCTCGTCAAGCCATTCATTCTAGCCCCTAATTAAGAGACTAATGATTATGCTACCTTTGCACGGTCAAAATACCGCGGCTCTTTAAAACTTAGTCAGTGAGCAGGCCAGACCCTTAAAATATAATCAAAAGGACATGTTTTTGATAAACAGGCGGAAATCAATTTTGCCTAATTCCTTATAATAAATTAACAAAATAAAATATTATAAACAAATTAATATACTAATTATACCATTATTACAATAATTTAAAAATTAAATTAATAATCTTAATACAAAACCTAAAATAATTATAAAATCAAAATAAAAAATAATGAACTAAAACGTAATCAAAAAGATAGCTGATTTAAAGCTTACTATTAAATAATAAATAATTAAATTTATAGGTAAACTCTAGAGCTTATCCCCTAAAGAATAAATAAGTTAACATTTTTACATAAAAAAGAAAATAAAAACTTATAACTTTAAAAAATTAAATTTTTTCTTAAGAAACTAGATACCTTAGGAAACGATTAACATTTCATTTCTACAATTAACTCAAAAATAATTATGATACATTAACTATAAGTTAATTGTAAATCAACCTAAATCGAGATTAGTAAATAAATACTAAAAATTTAATAAACCCTGATACAAAAGGTACAATAATTTAAATCTACTTTTTAAAATTAAATAATTATTTCATAATCCAATTACATTACTAATTAACTATAATAAAAAAAATCAATTCTATAAAATATACTAAGACTAATAATAAATAAAATTTCTTTTATTAAAAAATAAAATAACAAAAAATAATTATAATATAAAAAATAATCAAGATATCCTGATTTGCACAGGATAATTTTCAGTGTAAATGAAATACTTAACTAATAAGTTATATCTTGTAATCTTTCTAGATACACTTTCCAGTACATCTACTATGTTACGACTTATCTCATCTAACTTAAATTCTACCTTATAGATTAATTAGTAAATATTAATAATGAGAGCGACGGGCGATGTGTACACACCTCAGAGCCAATATCAATTATATTAAATATGTTAAATTACTATCAAATCCACCTTTATTAATAGTATTTCACTATTAAATCCGTTATAAATAAAAACTTATTGTAACCCATTTCCTCTTAATTATAAGCTGCACCTTGACCTGAAATATTTTATAATTATAAATTTAGAAAATTATAACTCTAAAAAGATTTTCTGATAACGGAGATATACAAACAAATAAATTAAGTAAAGTTAATCGTGTATTATCAATTATGGAATAGGTTCCTCTGAATGGAATGAGATACCGCCAAATTCTTTGGGTTTAAAGATCTTAACTATTAATACCCTGGTAAGTATAATTAACACTTAAAATAATAGGGTATCTAATCCTAGTTTATTACTTAAGTTTCACAGAATCATAAAAAGAAACATAAAAATATTTTAAATTTCACCATCAAAATTTTAAATTTATCTCAAAATATAATTAACTGTATTAACCAATAATATTTACTTGTATTAATCGTATAACCGCGGCTGCTGGCACGAATTATGCCAATACTAAATCAATTGCTAAATCTAAAATTACTTAATTAATTAAATTAAATTACTGTAAAAAAGAACATTTAGTTTAACAAAACTTACATATAACTCAAAGAAAAAGTAAATATTTAAGCAAGAATAAAACTTTAAAACTAAAAATAAAATTTTAATAAAAATTAAAAACAGAATATTAATAAATTGATTTAAATAATTAAGAAAACCCATAACAAAAAAACATAAAATAATGAAAAAAATTTAGAAGAAGTCTCCACAAGACCAACAACAACTTCTCTATTATATATAATAAATATCAGGAATGGAGCTATAAAAATTAAAAATGTGTAATCTTATACTTCTATCATTAAATTTTTCTTTATTTTCTTTATTTTATTTTTAAAAATTAAATAATATTAATAAATTGATTTAAATAATTAAGAAAACCCATAACAAAAAAACATAAAATAATGAAAAAAATTTAGAAGAAGTCTCCACAAGACCAACAACAACTTCTCTATTATATATAATAAATATCAGGAATGGAGCTATAAAAATTAAAAATGTGTAATCTTATGCTTCTATCATTTAATCTTTCTTTTTTTATATATTTATAAAGAAAGATTAAATAATATAAATTATTTAACTGAAATAATTAAATATGTTAATACAATACATAATAATATAAGATTAAATTTATTATTATATTAACTATTTATAATAATAATAATTAATCTATTTATAATGTAAAATAATAATTATATTATATAATTAATATAATAGATTATATTATAATATTAATTATATTAATTAAATAATTATATTGTTTATATCATATATATATAATGTAATATATTTAATTACATATATATAAATATTTTATTATATAATAATTTCTTTTGCCTTAAAAAATACGTCCCTATAATTTTTGATAAATATATACATTAGAATAATAAAATAATAATTAATAAATAAAATATAATGCTATATTTAATTAGATGTAATATATTAAAATAAATTATTTATATTAAACTCGAGAAAATTAAGAGTATTTTATCTTTTTAAAAGGAAAAAAAGGTACAAAATTGAAACAATTATATGAATATCCTACATTAACCTATGTAAAAAAAAACTTTAAATTTATACATAAAATACAGAAAAACACAAAAAAAA